GAAGGCATGAAAAGAATTGTAGCAAAAAAAAGTGGCACGGACAAAATTTGCTCTATATGTGAAAATGTGAAAATAAAATTCGGATAGATATTTACCCGGAGTAGAACATGAACCTAAAAGAAATAAATGGGCCCATTTAGGAACAAGAAAATGACATCGTGATTTGAATCTCGATGAAACAATACATCAATGAGAGGTTAGTTCAATAAGTTTTTTGAATTCTTTTTTTTATTATAGATAGGTAGATAGGGTTTTTCTAGGGAAGAAAGCAAAAACTTATGATGTTTCTTGAAGAATAGAATAATATAAGAAAAAGTCCCTTCATTAGAGAAAAACAAAAACCCTGTTAAAAAAAAAAGAAATAGGACTGGAATCGACACATTGATTTTTTTTTTTTTTTTTTTTTTTTTCGCTTTTTTGAACCGTATGCATCCAAAGGTGCATGTACGGTTACTAAAGGATACAATTTTGTCCTAATCAACCGACTTTATCATCAAAGATTACTTTTTTTAGGCCAAGAGGTTGATGCCGAGATATCAAATCATATTGTTGGTCTTATGGTATATCTTAGTATAGAGGACAATACTAGGGATCTTTTTTTGTTTATAAACTCCCCCGGTGGATGGGTAATACCAGGAATAGCTCTTTTTGATACTATGCAATGGGTGCCACCTTATGTACATACAATATGCATAGGATTAGCCGGTTCAATGGCATCTCTCGTTCTGGCCGGAGGAGAAATTACCAAACGTCTAGCATTCCCTCACGCTTGGCGCCAATGAGTTTTTTATTTGAAAAAAAAAAAAAGACTATGCCTTCGCCATATGGAACATGAATAATAAGTAATAATAGCATGGCATTTTAAGTTCGATATGAACATGAACAAACCTTTTTTTTTTTTTTTTTTTTCATAACATGAAATTATGTATCGAAATACGAAATAGTAGTATGAAACAAAGGTTATTTCCGATTTGATCTTATGCGTCGGAGGTCTGTTTCAGCGTCACAAATCATTTTTCTTACACACCAGAAGTGCCTTTCTGATATTAATGTTATAAAAATGTTATAAAAAAGAAAAAAAAAAAAGATCTTTTTTCCTTCCCTTGTTTTGTTTGATTTTGATCGGGTCAGAAAAAACCTTGGGATTGCTAAATTAAAGATTAAAGACGAGATAAATAAAAAATATATAAAGCAACAGAACCATCATAGTATTTTTGACTTCTACGAAGGGAAGGGTGGTAAATGGATCATTCGACGATCTGGATCGGATGGACCTATTTGTTTCTAGTACCCTTGTCCCTTTCTTTGGCGGACGGAATGGAAAGGTCAATTCCATTGTGGAGCCGTATGCAATGTACAAAAGATGCCCGTACGGTTTTCAATTCTATCTTTTTCTTATTGTTATTTTTATTCCTTCCCTTCGACCAATCGTGTGAGATAGAGGAGCCGCGCATGATGGATGTTATATAATCAGGGTTTTGATTCATCAACCCCTTAGTTCTTTTTGTAATTCAAAGGGAGAGGAATTCTTCATGGAAGCAGAAGAACTAGTAAGACTTCACGAAACCCTCACAAAGGTTTATGCACAAAGAACGAGGAAGCCCCTATGGCTTATAGCCTATGACATTGAAAGGGATACTTATATGTCAGCAACAGAAGCCCAAGCTTATGGGCTTATTGATCTTGTAGGGATCTAAATTGCTCTTCTTTCTAGGGATCTAAATTGCTGGGGATCCCGTGTAAATACATAATTCCAGCTCAAACCGTAATTTGCATTTTCCGTGATTGAATATTTTTATTTTACCCAAGTCAAATATTCATTCAATTGAAGGGATCTAGATTGCTCTTCTTTATCATCAGGTTAAGATCGATCTAAACCAGCCCATTATAATCCCATCATATATATACGATTCAACATGCCAACTATTAAACAACTTATTAGAAACGCAAGACAGCCAATCAGAAATGTCACGAAATCTCCCGCTCTTCGAGGATGCCCTCAGCGTCGAGGAATATGTACTAGGTTGTATGTGCGACTCGTTTAGATCATGAGCTCGAACAAATGATACAATTGTTCCAGTATCAATAACTAGTACCAATGAATAGATAGAATGGAAAAATGGAAGAATAGTGTTTACTATCTAAATAAAACTAAAAATGAAGATGTATCATATACCTCTATTGATTGTGTATGAATTTTATGGTTTCTGTTGGTGCAAATCCAATCACCTCGATTTGAGATGAAAATCAATTCTCCATTGGTAGCAAAAGGTTATCCATTAAGCGGGGAAACCCTATTTTAGAAGCAAAACAATTATGCTCCTATTCTTGAAATAACGGACTAAGAGGGTCAGCTACCTAGCCAACTTTCATAATTAAATGCCGTCACTGTATGGATAGCTCTCATTGTGAAAAGACCTATTACTGTATAATTCATGGGTAGAGCCAAAAAGTTTGAACTGTACAAGTTACCAAAAACATTGATTAAATGGAATGGGAGAAAGAGCTCCGGTGTATAGAGAGGACCTCACCGTTTAAGAAGTAACCATAGAAACGAAGGAATCCACTATTTTTTTTTTTTATTTTATTTAAAATAATTTATAAATTTATTTATTTTACAAATTTTTTTTTTATTATTGATTGGTCGAATTTCTTATTTCCACAAGCGAAATACCTGACTGAAAGAAATAAAATAAAAAATTGTGGTTGGGAAGGTTATAGTAGCAAAAGCCATTGGAATTTATATTTTATATATCGGAATAATCCGTTTTGTTATTAATTGAACCGGGGAAAAAGAATGACTGAACGAACAGAAATCAATTAGTTATTCATCAAAGTTTAATTCGATTAAATGACCAGAGTTAGACGAGGATATACAGCTCGGAGACGCCGAACAAAAATGCGTTTATTTGTATCAAGCTTTCAAGGGGCCCATTCAAGACTTACTCGAACTATTACTCAACAGAAAACGAGAGCTTTTGTTTCCGCTTATAGAGATAGAGGTAGGCAAAAGAGAGATTTTCGTCGTTTGTGGATCACTCGGATAAATGCAGTAACTCGTGAGAACGAGGTTTTCCATAGTTATAGTAGATTGATACATAATCTGTACAAGAGGCAATTGCTTCTTAATCGTAAAATACCTGCGCAAATAGCTATATTAAATAAGAATTGTCTTTGCATAATTTCCAAAAGGATTATCAAATAAAAGAGATTATAAAATTATATACAGGAATGGTTGAAATAAAATTCCCCGGAGAATAAACTCCGGGAAGATAGAATAAAACTAAATTAAATTAAGATAAGTAGTATGAATGAACGAACATGTTTCAATAAAATAAAAAAAAAAAAAAAAAGGATTTATTCTTCCCCATTTTTTTATTACAACACAATAATGAAATACGGATTCTAGTCTTTTTCAAAAACTTCAATGTGGACTTCAGATTGAAGTTTTGAGCCAATTGAAGAGTATAGTATGCCTATTTTTTTCTGGTTCTAGGACCAGTAGTTCTAGAGATCAACTCGGCTCTTTCAAATTGTTTCTCATTATTAAGAAAAGGTAACAAAGATAAAATACGAGCTTGTTTTATAGCAATAGTAATTAATCGTTGTTGTTTCAAGGTTAATCTATTCACTCGTCTAGATAATATTTTTCCTTGTTCACTAATAAATCGACTAATTAAACTCATGTTTCTATAATCAATTCGATCCCCCGATCCAATTGGTGGCAAACGTCTACGAAAAGATCGCTTGGGTTTATGAAAAGATCGCTGGGGTTTATGAAAAGATCGCTGGGGTTTATGAAAAGATCGCTTGGGTTTATGAAAAGATCGCTGGGGTTTATGAAAAGATCGCTTGGGTTTATGAAAAGATCGCTTGGGTTTATGAAAAGGTTGCTTGGATTTATCCATGGTTTATTCCTTATCTCTAAAATCTTATTTCTTCATGCATTTAAGATCCGACCGAAATAGGATAGGGTTTTATTTCTATATTTATATATGTTATATATGTTTTATATATTATTGTTTTATATATTATATATGTTATTAATAATATATATATATTATAATATATATATATTATATGATATATATATTATATGTTAGTAATATATATATAATATGTTATTAACCTCCTCTTGCTCCTTGGATTGGAAGGATCGCCCACACACTCTGTTCGATCTATTTCTTTACTTCCCCATGAATTGTATGCTTTTTACAATAGCGACAAAATTTTTTTAATTCTAATTGACTGGGTGTATTGTGTCGATTCTTTTGAGTAATATATCTAGAAATGCCCGGAAATTCTTTAGTGACACCATTTCGGACACAACTGGTACATTCCAAAATAACTCTGACTCTGACATCTTTGCCTTTGGCCATGGACCTCCTTTGCTTTGGATTTTGGATCGACTCAACTCTTCTATTTTTGACCCGAACCGAAGAAGAAGAAAGGAACATAAAAACGAAAAATCAATAGAAGTCACTAAAATTTGCTTTTGAAAGCATTCATTATAATGTAATAATTAACTAATACAACTTTTTCTAACTAGCAATTGTTCTTAGTCTAATCACAGTATTTCGTTTACGTATTTTATATTCGTGAAGCCTGTCTTAGACCTACATTTCTATTCTACCAATCAAATTCGATATTAGACCCATCCATCCCACGCTAGGGTTAAATACCCCCTTTATTCTTTTTCTTTTCTTCCTATCCTAAACAACTCAAAAAAGGGGTGGGGAAAATTAGTCACATAGAATTTTTTGTATCTCTAATTTTATTCATTTCTTCCCATATTAATAACTAGAATTAAAAAAAAGGAAATGACAAGGCATCCGGGAATAAACGATTAATTTCTATCAATAAACCTGCCAAAGACCCAAACCATAGAGTACTTAGCACAGGTGCCGCAGAGAGATATGTTTTTATATCTCGCATTGAAAATCCTCCTTCTTTATTGTAATACATGTATGATCAGATGCTGGAACTAAATTAAGGATCACTTGTATTTTTATGCAACATTTATAACTAAAATGTCTATGTACAATGAGTCAGTAGATGGGATTTTCTTGTCCCTACCCCCACCCTAAAACAGAAAAAAAAAAAAATACCCTGAACCGATAAATAGCCATTCTTTTTTTTTTTATCTTAGGTTTCATTTTAGATGTATATAGTTTATTATATGTATATGAAACCAAAATATGTATATGAAACCAAAAAGATATATGTATCTAAAACCAAAAAGAAGAAATGGCAAGAAAATCTATTTTATATAGATAAAGGATAAAGGAAAAAATAACGATATGGAAAAAAAAAAAACAGGGCTTTTTTACAATGACACTGTACGACAATTGAAAAAGGGATGTAGCGCAGCTTGGTAGCGCGTTTGTTTTGGGTACAAAATGTCACAGGTTCAAATCCTGTCATCCCTACCTATTACTCCTCCTATGGGCAGTAACGAGGGATTATTTGAGATCGATTATAATTGGGCATAATTTTTCATTTTAGCATACTATATGCATGCAAGATGTATTTATTGAATTAAGGGTACAAAAGGAATTCTTTTCCTTACAGTTATATCTTCTGTCATAAGAAAGCGCTCTTAGTTCAGTTCGGTAGAACGTGGGTCTCCAAAACCCGATGTCGTAGGTTCAAATCCTACAGAGCGTGATTGTGTTCTTTGTTATATTGAATAACAATAAACTAATTAAAGAAGTTGAATTACAATTCAAATTTGACCTCCTGTAGAGAGGAGGTCAATCAAAATCAAAAAAGAAATGTTACTCAATCAATCAAAGCTCCAGCTGATCACCGCGTCTGTATTGTAAATACGCAGTTACGAATAATCCTGCCAAAGTAATAGGAATTAGACCTAACACGATTCCAAATAGAAAAACTTCAATCATTTTGATTTCTTTGAGAGAAAAAGAGAGGTAAATTTTATTCCTAAATATTAATCTGAATCATCCGTGAATCTCAATAACCAAAAATTGACAATTGACATCGAAAAGAACCTTAAAACACTTGAAATCTCAGAGAAATATTCATTTTTATGAATTGCTCATTCAATTAACTTCGAATAAGTCGTATCTTGTTCAAACCAATCAAAAGCGCTGGGGTTATAGTTGAAGCAGCCAGTAGAAAACCGAAATAACTAGTTATAGTAGGCATGAAAGAGCTAAATAAGATACGTTCTTTTGCTACATATGCTGATTGATAAAACATTTACCTAAGCTTCTATTTTTGTGAGATATAATAAAAAAAAATACCAATTGACAGAATTAATTCCAATTGAAAGTTCTTGATTTATTAGTCATTATAAACGATACTAACAAAGATAGAGTAACATAGACATAGGTAGAAAAAGAATTAATTCATTGGCTGTAACATCGATTAATCCTGTGATTATGAATCGTCGATTCATTGCGCAACTTGTGCGTTATTGCTTGAAACTCCCTTACTTATATATTTTTATATTTTAACTAATTAGATTCAGTAGTAGGTAATTGCCCAATAAAATATCTCGAATGAGAAGATAAAAAAGTATCCCGCGATCTATTGACTTTTACTTTATTTTATTTTGTTTTAGATCCAACTCAATTTGAGGGTTAGCAATTTCCATTTCCATTATCCTTTTAGGTTCTACATTCTTTCTTTCCATATCATATTATGGAGTTCTGTCATTGTATTCTAGTTCGGTCAAAAAGGAACCTTTGCTTTGTTTGGATCTAATATAACAAAAGTTGCATTACAAATATAGATATTTCCGACTATTGTCTTGTTTGTTCTCTTCATCAATGTCTATATACTATTGCATTATAGTATATTGTATGATCCGCCAATTATTTGAAATGCAAGTTAGAGCAAAAAACTTTTAACAATATGAAAAAAAAAAAAGGCAATATTTTTTATAGATTTTGCATTTATTGTATGAATAGGATAAAAATCTTTCATGAATTATTAGAACCCATGGATTCGTACTTTACCAAGATGATAACTTTCTATCTATTATGAAACCAGTAATGAAAACTTTCTATTACCAAACACAGAAAGTTAAATAATATTCTGTTGAATAACACACAGTTATACATATACAAGAAACAATAAAAGAAGAAAGGAATTATGTAGGATTTTGTTTTGATACTGATCAAAACCGCGTTGCTGTGTCAGAGGAAGGATAGCTATACTGATTCGGTATACTCTAAATACACCTTCGGTACAATATCGACGATCTTACAAAGATGAAATATCAGTAGTTTTCTATTTACTGATCCCATCTTTTACAGAATCGATTCCCCTTTTTGACTGTACAAGAATATGTGGAGCTCAGCATGTCTGGAAGCACGGGAGAACGTTCTTTTGCTGATATTATCACCAGTATTCGATACTGGGTTATTCATAGCATTACTATACCTTCCCTATTTATTGCGGGTTGGTTATTCGTCAGTACGGGTTTAGCTTACGATGTGTTTGGAAGCCCTCGGCCAAACGAATATTTCACAG